TAATTCCACCTTTATCCATGGATCCCTTATTCCTTCAATTGGAAGTATTGATCCAATTCAATAAAATTATGTTTCGTAATTTCATGATCCAATTTTTTCAATTTCGAACTTCTTTTTGGATACAAATCACGAGAATTTATATTTTTCCTCGAATCTTTCATCGAGAGGTAAAGGATTAAATCCTTTTAAGAAATAAAGTTTTTGATCGGAATATTAATAAAACCGAAGGATCCCTTAACTATTAAGGGATTAATAGAACGAATCGCACTTTTACCACTAAACTATATCCGCTACAATGCAATTATTGTATATAAATGGACCTTTTGTCGAAGACGAAAATAAGTCGTAGTAATAAGTAATAACAAGATCGGATCAGAAAAGAATCATGAAAATTCGAGCGTTGACGTATTTTCGTCAGGGCGACTAATGAGATTAGGAAAAGAGGACTCATTTTAATTAACTAAATAACAAGTTTTTTGATTTTATTCCAGTAAAGTAATAAAGAATAAGACTAACGAATGGCACCTTGATTCTATATCATCTTTTTCTGTATCATAGGAATCGAAATAATAATTCTTCTTATGATTCTTGTTGTTTCGATTTTATTTGTTTCAAAAAAATTTTGTGTTTTCAAATCAAATAAATAATTTTATCTACGATTCATTGGAACAAAAAAAGCCCGGCTAGGTACTGACCAGGCCAGGCCGTGGAAATAAAAAGAAAAGGACTTTTCGGATGAAATAAAATAAAAGAGGTACTTTATTTTTATTTATTTATAAATATATATTTTTAGTAATCTTTAATATATTGGTATTATTTATATATTAGGATTGGAGATATCTTTTCTTTTGAGCCCTTACTTTATCTAATTTATCTAAATGGAATTGCTGATAAAAGTTTTTATCGATTTTATAGATATCCATCGATATATCTAGATAATTATATATATCGATATAATTATATATGTATATAATTATATATCTATATAATCTATATAATAAGGGTAGATAAAGATAATAAAGAGAGATAAAGAAGGGCTTTTTTCAAGCCTTCATTTTCTATTTTTTATACAATGTATCATAGTAATTATCCTTTTTCAATTTGGGGAGAGATGGCTGAGTGGACTAAAGCGTCGGATTGCTAATCCGTTGTACGAGTTTTTTGTACCGAGGGTTCGAATCCCTCTCTTTCCGTTTCTGTCAATTACTTGGTATTTTTTTATAGTTGAGGAAAGATGTGGAATAGATAAAATTTTAAGAACATTTCCAAATCAAGCAAGGAAAAAAAAGAAGATTTTTTTTTATTCTTCACGTCCCGGATTACGTCCCGGGTCATTAGATAGGAATCCGAAAATGAAGAGAGAAACAAAGAATATTACTACTGTATAAACAAATAGTTTGAGAGTAAGCATTACACAATCTCCAAGATCATTAAAAAAAAAAAAGAGAATAGATTCTCTATTTTAACCTATTTTGACACCAAGAAATGCAGTGAAGTTATTTCTAGAAATAGGAAAAATTTTTAAGAGTTGAGTCGTTCATTACTAAAAATTGGATTTCATACCCACAATTATATATTGTGGGGGACTCTAACAGGGTCGTTCAATGGAAAAAAGTAAGAATAAGAAAATGAGAGTGATCCCGATTTATCACAGCTATAGAAGAATTTCAATATTGGACTCAACTCAAAGGTTCAGACTGTATGTACGACTTATCTGATCTTATAACTAGTTAGAATCTTTTTTTTCTAGTAAATCATGAATTTGTCTCGGACAGTATTCAAAATCTTATCGAAAGCTTACGGCAGCTTGCCAAACAAAAGCTAATAGAAAAAAGAATAGAGGTATTACTGGCATAACATCTACTATTGGATTCAAAAAAGCGTAGGCCTCAGGCAATTTGGCGACGAAAAAACTACTTGAATAAAGGAAAGAGTTAAGACAGATACCGATGAAACTTAAGATATTAAGCATAACAATTTTTTTTTTTTTTTCTTTGTTCTTGAAGATAATTGTATTTCTTTTGATTTTATTGAGTTATTAATCCCCTATTATTGCTATGATATAAGGGAAAAATTAATAACATAAAGTAGGTCGAAAAACCTTTCTTTGATTTGAACTCAGCCAATCAAAAATCCTTCAATTCTCAAATAAAAAGAGAATAGAAGAAATCCTACTTTCATACAATATCTTAATGGAATTATATGTAATGATCAATAAATTCAGTTTAATTGGATCTATAAACGTATCAAAATCCGAGCAACAAGCTAATTTTTTCTATAAATATTTCGACTGGAATTGACGACCAACCACTACCAATATTAGTGTTTATTAGTGTTGAATATAAATGGGGCGTGGCCAAGTGGTAAGGCAACGGGTTTTGGTCCCGCTATTCGGAGGTTCGAATCCTTCCGTCCCAGAGTATGCATATTATATATATAATAGTATATTATAAGATCTATAGAAAAATATTCGATATCATATCAGACTAAAGATTGCCCTTTTAAACAACCTTATGCTTAAAACTATAGTATTAGATATAGATAGAATGTGGTTGTTCTTTCTTATTTTCTTATAATGATGCATTTCAAATCGAAATGCGAAAGCCTCTCTTATTCTCTATCCCTTAAATGGTGTGTGAAACCCGATTATTCTTTTTTTTTTTTTTTTCTGTAGATTTATGAATTAGAAACACGAAGGTCTTGTGTTTTTGGCACTAATGGAATTCAATCAATGGTCTTAAGTCTCTTAAGACCGATTTAGGGTACTCAAATTTAGAGTCAAATCGAAAAAATAGGTAGGAACAATCGTTTAATCTAGATCTGTTTGACTTTGGCCTTATACAAGATAGTCTAGCACCTCCGAAACTAGTCCAGTCCCCCGTAGGATCCTTTTTTGATTTATGATGCATCTACTCTATATAATTGGGGGGGTAGATAGGAGTTAATCCATAATGGAAGATATCAATTTGAATATCTGTACGAATCTGATTAACAAAGAATCCAGTTACATACATAACATATTATGTATTTCTTTTCACCTAATTTTTGCGTATTTTGTGTTTGTCTGTAATGAATAATTGTAAATCCAAGTAACAATTCAGACAGAGGTTATTCATACATCTTTTTCACTTTATTTTAGGGAAAGATTATTGAGTCTCTTAAGTTAAATAAACTAGGCAGAAAATGCTGATATGTATTGTTATTATGTATTTTTATCGTTTTATTGCTATTTTTGTGAAAAAGATTTTGATTTTTGATCTATCTACTTGTTTCAAATCATTGATGGGTTAATCCGAATATGCATTTATTTATGATAAGAAAATGTAATCAATCCTTTTTTATTACAAAACTTTATTCAAATAATAATATTGAGGTAGGAAATTTTCAATCAATTAAATCTTTTTAATGATTTCTTATGAGTCCTTGCTACCCGAAGAAGTGTGAAACTCGTGAATCCATTCTATGAAGAAATTGAAAAATGGAGATTCTTAATTATTCGTAATTAATTATTTCTTAATTTATAGAAATTAAAAAAAATCTCTATTGCACTCATACAAAAAAAATATTATTGATCCAATATATACAATAAAATATGGGTTTAAATAAATTGAATTATTGTTAATACTTTTTCAAAAACTACTCATGTCATAAGAGTATAGATTACTATGGACCAACTAAACCAATGACTATACATGATTCCATAAATGAATCAATTACATACCAGTTCCAAGAAATAAGAGGTTATGGTAAAACTTCGTTTAAAACGATGTGGTAGAAAGCAACGTGCGACTTGAAGGACATGATCCACTGTGGATTCTTACACCCACCATTTTCTATTATATAGGAATGAAGATGCTCTTGACTCGACATCGTTTGTTCTGTTCCACTCGAGCTCTCATTTTTTGAGGGTTTTGATGTAAATAGTACATGATGGAGCTCGAGTAGAAAGTATTGATTCATTTATCAAGGGCAGAGATCTAGGGTTAGTGTCAATCAATAAGTTAAAACTACTTCGTAAGTATATGTTCGGTATAGAAATCGAAAGGATCCAATTTGACCAAGTTTCAAATTCAAACGTCAAATTTGATCAAAAGTGTATCACGCGAGAATCCATTATTTATATGATTCTTTGATAAAAATAAATCACAAAAAATGGTATGTTGCTGCCATTTTGAAACGATTAAAGATCACCGAAGTAATGTCTAAACCCAATGATTCAAGGCAAGGATAAAGGATCCCGGAACAAGGAAAAATCTTTTTCAATTGTCTCAATAACTAAACTAGATCAGAATGAAGAATCGAAATAGATTCTAAAGGAGACAGGCAAAAATAAAGGGGTTAGAGACCACTCAATAAATGAAATGCTTAAGCTTAAGGGTTGTTTTCCTTTGAGTGAGAGTTATCCAACTTGAGTTATGGGGATAAGAATGAGTTTTTTTTTTTCAAAAAAGAATAAGAAAAAAGTATTTAAATCATAGTCTAATTGATTTAATAATCTATGGATCTATTTGACATTAATTAGAATTCTATACATAACTTTGAATTTCCTCGAGCCGTACGAGGAGAAAACTTCTTATACGGTTCTGGGGGGGGGTATTGTTAATTTACATCTATCCCAATGAGCCGTTTATCGAATCATTGCAATTGATGTTCGATCCCGAAGAGAAGGAAGAGATCTTCGTAAAGTGGGTTTTTATGATCCGATAAAGAATCAAACCTATTTAAATGTTCCTGCTATTCTATATTTCCTTGAAAAGGGTGCTCAACCTACAGGAACTGTTCATGATATTTTAAAGAAGGCTGGGGTTTTTACGGAACTTCACCTTAATCAATAACCGAAATTCCATTAATGAAATAAAAAAAAAGAGGGTGTGGATAACTTGTATATAGTTTTGGCTAACCTTTTCTTTATTATTTCCCCCCTCTCTTGTTCTATTCATACTACACTTATTACCTTAAAATTCCGTCTTCGATAACGACAAAAATATATTTTTATTTTATTGATATAAATTGATCTAAGATGAATAGAAAAAAGATCAATCAAGTGACTAAATGAACTAATTGGTTCTATACTATATACTATAAATAAAAATTTGTACATTACCCCATCAATGGGGTGATTTTGTTGCAATTCTATGAACAAATAAAATAAAAAAAGGGGATTAAGTTTTTTTTAGTTATTTATATTTATGGATTGAATAAACCCGATATATTTTTTTCTACTTCTTTCGCCTACATCTTTTATGTCTATCTATGTTGATTATCTCGATAGTGCCAATCCAAGTCTGTAGTTTTTTTAATTCTTTTCTCTTATTTATTATTTATTTATTATATATATAATTATATAATAGAATTTATTATTATTAGAATATTTTCTCTTATTATATTTTTTTAGCTTTATCTATTTCAAATTTAAATAGAAATATATTGATTAAATTCAAATTGTTATTTCCATTTGTTTTTTATTCATTTATAATTCTTTTGTTTTCTACATTGTAGTCGTTTTTCACTATTCACATTCGTATTGACAACAGTGTATCAAACAAATATAATCCGATCGTGTATAAATGAAGCTAGTTATCTCCGTTTCATGACCTTTGCTTTTCACGCACATGACGGTCTCATTGTATTTTCTGTGATATAAAAAGTTACTTTTGTGTCATATAAGAAGTTTTTTTTTTATTGGAATATTTTGATTACGTCATGTAATTTCATTTCTTTTTTTTTTTATTCCGATTGTATCTACACAGAAAAATTTTTGATATTTTTGGGGTTGCTAACTCAACGGTAGAGTACTCGGCTTTTAAGTGCGGCTAGCATCTTTTACACATTTCTATGAAGTAACAGATTCGTCCATACTATCGGTAGAGTTTGTAAGACCGCGACTGATCCTGAAAGGAATGAATGGAAAAAGCAGCATGTCGTATCAATGGAAAATTCTAGTAATATTTTTACCTTACTAGATTGGGCCAAACCTTGTTTGAATTCTTGATGCGAAAAAAAAAGTCAAGTCGGGTCGAATGAATAAATGGATAGAGCCCTATGCTCCAATTATAGAGAAATAAAAAGTAACGGGCTTATGTTCTTAATTCGAATGATTACCCGATCTAATTAGACGTTAAAACTATATTAGTGCTTGATGCGGGAAGGACTTTTCTTATGAGTGAGTTATCGATTTTTTTCTAAGTCCTAACTATTAGTTACTCTACATTATGGGGTAGAGGGGAATGTGTAGAAGAAGCAGTATATTGATAAAGAGTTTTTTTCCAAAATCAAAAGAGCGATTGGGTTGAAAAAATAAAGGATTTCTAACCATCTTTTTTATCCTAAAATATAAACCCATTAGATGGCAAAAGAAAAGAGAGGATAGAGAGTCCGTTGATAAGTCTTACCTATTTACGAGGTATCTATTATTATTCTTTTTTTACTGTAATACCTTGTTTTGACTGTATCGCACTATGTATCATTTGATAACCCAATAAATCCATTATAGTATCCCCAGTTCAAATCAAATTTAAAATGGAGGAATTTCAAGGATATTTAGAACTTGAGAAATCTCGGCAACGTGACTTCCTATACCCACTTATCTTTCGGGAGTATATTTACGCATTTTCTCATGATCATTTTTTAAATGGATCCATTTTGTTGGAAAATTATGGTTATGACAAAAAATCCAGTTTCCTAATGGTAAAACATTTAATTACTCGAATGTATCACCAGAATCATTTTTTTTTTTCCACTAATTCTTATAACAAAAACCCATTTTTGGGGTACAACAAAAATTTGTATTCTCAAATGCTATCAGAAGGGTTTGCAGTCATTGGGGAAATTCCATTTTCCCTACGATTAGTATCTTCCTTAGAGGAAGAAGAAATCGCAAAATCTTATAATTTACGATCAAGTCATTCAATATTTCCTTTTTTAGAGGATAAATTCCCACATTTAAATTATGTGTCAGATGTATTAATACCCTATCCCCTCCATCTGGAAATTTTAGTTCAAATCCTTCGCTCCTGGGTGAAAGATGCCTCCTCTTTTCATTTATTACGGTTCTTTTTTCACGAGTATTGTAATTGGAATAGTCTTAGTACTTCAAAAAAATTGATTTCTTTTTTTTCAAAAAGAAATCGAAGATTAGTCTTGTTCCTATATAATTCTTATGTATGTGAATACGAATCCATTTTCCTTTTTCTACGTAACCAATCTTCTCATATACGATTAACTTCTTATAGGGGCCTTTTTGAGCGAATATATTTCTATGGAAAAATCGAACATCTTGTCAAAGTGTTTGCTAATTCTTTTTCGGCTATCTTACGGGTCTTCAAGGATCCTTTCATGCATTATGTTAGATATCAAGGAAAATCAATTCTGGTTTCAAAAGATACGCCACTTCTGATGAATAAGTGGAAATATTACCTTGTCAATTTATGGCAATGTCATTTTTATGTGTGGTCACAACCAGAAAGGATCTATATAAACCAATTATCCAAGCGTTCTCTT